AAAATTGATAGTGGTATGAGGAAGGTTTTTGGGTAAACAGAGTATTTTGCTTGAGACTTGTTACTACCTTGGGGGTTTGGGAGTAGTACTAAGGATGTCTCGAGTTGGGCCTGGTTGGGCTCCAATTTGTAATATTTGTAATGCTGTATAAAAAATATTTTTGGTTTTAAGCATTGTGCTTGAGACTTGTCGTTTCTTTGGGGCCTAAAAATTGTGCTTGGGACTCGTCATTTCTTTGGTAATTTGGGTGAAGTATTAAGGATGTCTCGAGCCGGGGCTTGGTTTTAGCCCCGTTTGCGCGGAATTGGAAGGGTCAAATTTTTTGGAAAATTAGCGTTTAGCTTGGGACTTATCTGTGTTTTGGGGGTTTAACAGAGTATTAAAGAAGTCTCAAGTTTAGGGGGGTAGGGGGGTTAATAGGAGAAGAACCGTCACCCCGGGCGTCTTAGGAAAGAGTCAGGAAAAATATCACCTATGTCCTTGATATTACTTTCTGTAACTTCTCTTCAATAAGTCTTTCCAACATGAATACTATTTACTTGCAAGCATGGAAGTGTTCTCTCTTAAACAACTATTCCCGTGTGCACTCTGGGATGCCAGATGAAAGGAAAAAGAAAAAGAGAACCTTATGCTCGCTGGAGTAAACGCTCGGCTTGGTGGGTAACGAGTCGTATGATTGCCACCATTAATCTATGCAAGCGTCAAGGAAAGAATGGGGGGTAATATCAAGTAATGAACCTGAGATCGGAACCAAATGCCAGGAATAATTCACCAGGAGAAACTTCTACAATCATTGTCCCTCACATTCAAGAACCGTGTGCATTAAGAAATGAGCTTGTTGGTGGGCTCTTACTACATTAAGCTGGGGAACTCAATAGGATGTTGGGTCCTGGTATATCTTAACTCATGGACGTTTCGTGGTAGGTCTTAAATCTCGCCCGTCCTCGAGGTCATAACATGTAATTTTATATAGAGGAGTGGTTTATGTAAAATTTTAAATTACTTGTTGATGTATGAGGGTGTTATTCCTATATGTGTTGATTAAACATATATGTCCTTGAATACATTATGGTAGGGGCAATATAAATGAATGGTGTGATTACATACGTGTGTTTATGTAATTACTTGTTCATGCGTGCATATTTGGCGCGGCGTGGCGCGGGCGAAAATGTTGTGAGCAAAGAGTAGTTTAGCTTAGAATCTCAGCTTTGGGAGTTGAGGGCAGGAGTTAGAGTCTCTTCTCTTTGAGCAAGTGGGAGGATTCTAACCTCCGACGTTCGACTTACAAAGTCGGGGCTCTGGGGGCTGAGCTACAGTTGCAGGACTCTTTGAGAGTTTTGTTTTCGGCCCAGGATAGGAGGGGGGGGACTATCAGGAACAGGGAGAAGTAGAGGAGGGAGGCTATTTGGCCAATGACAACGAAGGGCTGTTCTGCTGGCATGCCTCCAATTCATGTGAGAATTATTACGTTTGCAATGAGAGTCCAGAAGAAAAGCTGGGAGAAGGGTCGGTGGGCCAAGCCTCGTTGTTTTGAGAAGTGTAAGATCGGCACTGTCATGAGGATTAGAATAGAGGCTAGTAGTGCAATAACTCCTCCAAGTTTGTTTGGGATGGAGCGAAGGATGGCGTACGCAAATAAGAAGTATCACTCGGGCTTGATGTGTGGCGGGGTAACTATTGGGTTAGCGGGGGTAAAGTTGTCGGGGTCTCCAAGGAAGTTGGGGGCGAATAGGGCTAGAGTGGTGAGTAAGATTAATATGATAGCAAAGCCCAGGAGGTCTTTGTAAGAGAAGTAGGGGTGGAATGAGACTTTGTCTAGGTTTGAGTTGACACCGAGTGGGTTGTTGGATCCTGTCTCGTGAAGGAAGAGGAGGTGAAGAACTGTTACGGCCACGACGACAAAGGGGAAGAGGAAGTGGAAGGTGAAAAATCGAGTGAGAGTAGCGTTGTCTACTGAGAAGCCCCCTCAGATTCATTCAACGAGGGTGGTGCCTACGTAGGGTACGGCTGATAGGAGGTTGGTGATAACGGTGGCACCTCAGAATGATATTTGTCCTCAGGGGAGGACGTAGCCAACGAAGGCAGTTATTATAACGAGGAGGAGGAGGATAACGCCAATGTTTCATGTTTCTTTATATAGGTAGGACCCGTAGTAGAGCCCTCGTCCAATGTGAAAGTAGATGCAGAAGAAAAAGAAGGAGGCACTGTTTGCATGAACATTTCGGATGAGTCAGCCGAAGTTTACATCTCGGCAAATGTGGGCGACTGAGTTGAAGGCGGATTCAACGTCAGGGGTGTAGTGTATTGCTAGGAAGAGTCCTGTAAGGACTTGTGCAATTAGACAAAGTCCAAGTAGAGAGCCAAAATTTCATCATGCAGAAATGTTGGTGGGGGTGGGGAGATCTACTAGGGCATCATTGACGATTTTTAGAAGGGGGTGGGTTTTTCGTAGGCCTGCCATAAGTTCCCCTAGTTGAATACAACAGTGGTTTTTCAAGTCACAAGTCCTGGTTAAAGTCCTGGGGGGAACCATGACTTTTGTTGTGTCACTATTTTTATTTGGGTTAGTGCTGGGGTTGGTTGCGGTTGCTTCTAACCCTTCTCCTTATTTTGCTGCTTTAGGCTTGGTGATTGTGGCGGGCATGGGGTGCGGCGTCCTAGGAGGGCATGGTGGTTCTTTTTTGTCCCTGGTGCTGTTCTTAATTTATATGGGGGGAATACTAGTTGTGTTTGCATATTCGGCGGCCTTGGCTGCTGAGCCGTACCCGGAGAGTTGGGGGAGTCCTGCTGTTGGGGGGTATATAGGGGTTTATGTTGTTGGGGCTATTGGGGGGTGCGTGGTTTCATGAGGGGGGTGGTATGAGTCCTCATGAGTCCCTGCTGATGATATGGCGGAGTTTTCTGTCTTTCGGGGGGACATAGCAGGGGTTGCGCTGATATATTCGTCTGGGGGTGGGCTATTAGAGATTGGTGTAGGGGTGCTGCTTCTAACGTTGCTTGTGGTGTTGGAGCTGACTCGGGGACTTGGCCGAGGTACTGTACGAGCGGTTTAGAAAAGGGTCAGAAGAGTGGCTAATAGCAGAGTGAGGTAAAAGATGGTGAGGCAGGTTTTAACTAGGCCTTGTTGGATGTTGCTTATAGTTGCGGCTAAGGAAGTGTTGGCTGAGGCCAGGGCCTTAGGTAGGACTTTTTCTATTCAGGACTGGTCGATTGCTTGGGAGGCAGCGTCTTGGCCTAGGCCCAGGCCAAGTTTGGGCGCGGAGCGGTTTAGTAGGTGGGGGAAGTACCCTAGTATTAGTGAGAAGTAAAAATGGGGGAATTCTGAGACGGGCTTAAGGTGTTTAGAGGATAATGAGGCCAGATCAAGGGCAATGATGAAGCCCAGGATTGTGACGGCAAGGGCTGCTAGTTTTAGGGCGGGGGGCAGGGTTAAGACGGGTGTTTCATAGGGCACTAAACTTGTTGATAGGAACAGGCCTGCGGCGATGCTGCCTCATGCTAATCGTTTGATAGGATTAATAACAGCCGGGTTATTGTCGTCAGTGGAGGGGGAGGTGAAGAAACGTGGGGTGCCTTTTAGTACAAAGAATGCGATTCGGAGGCTGTAGACGGCAGTAAAGGAGGTGGCGAGGAGGGTGAGGGCAAGGGCTCAGGCGTTGACTTGGGATGTGGTGGCGGATTCGATGATGGCATCTTTGGAGTAAAATCCGGCTAAGAAAGGGGCGCCGGCTAGGGCAAGGCTCCCAATAGTGAAGCAGGAGGAGGCAAAGGGTGTGAGGTGGTGGAGGGCCCCTATTTTTCGGATGTCTTGTTCTCCATAAAGGCTGTGGATAACGGAACCGGAGCAGAGGAAGAGTATTGCTTTGAAGAAGGCGTGAGTGCAGATGTGGAAGAAGGCAAGGTCTGGCTGGTTAAGCCCGATTGCGACTATCATGAGCCCTAACTGACTTGATGTTGAGAAGGCAACGATTTTCTTGATGTCATTCTGGGTGAGGGCACAGGTGGCTGTAAATAGGGCGGTTAGGGCGCCCAGGCATAAGCAAAGGGACAGGGCCCCTTGGTTGTCTTTTAGTAGGGGGCTCATACGTACAAGTAGGAAGATTCCGGCGACCACCATGGTGCTGGAGTGTAGTAGGGCGGAGACAGGGGTGGGGCCCTCTATAGCAGCGGGTAGTCAGGGATGGAGGCCGAATTGTGCTGACTTTCCCGCAGCGGCGAGGATGAGGCCTATAAGTGGCAGGGTAATGTCTATACCTTTGGCAGCAGTAAAGATCTGCTGCATCTCTCAGGAGTTAAGGGTGGTTGCTATTCAAGCTATGGAGAGAATGAGTCCGATGTCGCCGACTCGGTTGAATATAATTGCTTGTAGAGCAGCGGTATTAGCGTCTGCCCGGCCGGATCATCAGCCGATGAGAAGAAAGGACATGATTCCGACGCCCTCTCATCCAATAAAAAGTTGAAATATATTGTTTGCTGTGACTAGGGTGATCATGGTGACGAGGAAAATTAGGAGATATTTAACGAAACGGTCTACTTGGGGGTCGTCATGTATATACCATTCTGCAAATTCAAGAATGGACCAGGTTACGAATAGTGCAATGGGGACGAAGAGTATAGAGTAGTGGTCAAATTTTAGGCTAATGACGATGTCAAAGGCATTGGCGTTAACTCAGGCTCAGGTAGAAACGATGGCCTCTGACCCCGCTTGTATGTAGAGGAGGAAAGAGATTAGGCTAACAAAAAAGGCTCGTTTTACTGCAGTTTGAGCCTGTGAGGTTGCTCATTGAGGGGTTTTGTTGTGGGGGTACAGGGTTATGAGCACTGGTGTTAGTAGCTGGAAGATGATAAGAATCATGCCTGTTGTTAATAAGGGGGCGACGGATGTCATAGCTAGTACTTGGAGTCGCACCAAGAGTTTCTGGCGCCTAAGGCCAGCGGATGTACTGTTATCCTTTACTAGCGAGGCGGGAGAGTCCTAGGGTCTAACTAAGAATTGCGAAAATTAGCAGTTTTCGTAGCTACGAGCCTCTCCCGGATGGGCAGGGGGATTTTAACCCCCTTCGTTAGGGTCACATCCTGACGTTTTCTTTAAACTATGCTCACAGGAGGTTCAGGCCCAGATCAGTTCGGGCTTTAGGATAAGTAGGATTAGGGGGAGGAGGTGGAGGGCCATAATGAGGTGTTCTCGGGAGTGGGAGGGATCTAGGGCTGTGATGTGCGCTGGCAGGGGGCCTCGCTGGGTTATTAGGAACATGTAGAGGGAGTAGCCGGCTGTAATTAGGGTCCCGGCTCCTGTTAGTGCTAAGGTTCAGTAGGACCAGTCAAAGAGGGAGGTAATAATCATAAGTTCCCCTGTGAGGTTAGGGAGTGGAGGTAATGCTAGGTTGGCGAGGCTGGCAATAAATCATCATGTTGCTATTAGGGGAAGAACCACTTGTAGTCCTCGGGCTAGTACTATTGTCCGGGTGTGGGTTCGTTCATAGTTGGTGTTTGCTAAGCAAAATAGGGCGGAGGATGTTAGACCGTGGGCAATTATCAGGGTTAGGGCACCGGCAAAGCTTCATGGGGTTTGAATTAAGATAGCCCCAGCAACCAGGCCCATATGGCTGACAGATGAGTAGGCAATTAGGGACTTTAGGTCTGTCTGGCGAAGGCAAATTGAGCCGGTCATGATGACGCCCCATAGAGCAAAGACGATGAAGGGGTAGCTGAGTTCTTTGGTGAGTGGGTCTAGTACTACCATAATTCGTATTATACCGTAGCCCCCTAGCTTTAGGAGTACTGCTGCAAGTACTATGGAGCCCGCGATAGGGGCTTCTACGTGTGCTTTTGGAAGTCACAAGTGGACACCATATAGGGGCATTTTGACTAGAAATGCTAGTAGGCAGCCTGCCCATCATAGTTTGTCTGCGTAGGTGGTTAGTTGAAGGGGTGAGGAGTATTGAAGGGTTAGGAGAGATAGGGTGCCCGTGTTGTTTTGGAGGAGGAGGAGGGCTACGAGGAGGGGGAGGGAGCCTGCTAGGGTATAAAACAGGAAGTAGGTTCCCGCGTTGAGGCGCTCTGTTTGGTTGCCTCAGCGAGTGATGAGGATAAGTGTGGGAATCAGGGTGGCTTCAAACATGATATAAAACATGATGATCTCGGTGGCGCCGAAGGCTATGATTAGGAAGATTTGGAGGGACGTTAATAGGGTGATGTATATTCGTTGGCGGTTGATGGGCTCTAGGGCTGTGTGGTTCTGGCTAGCTAAGATCATTAGTGGCAGTAGTCAGCAGGTTAGAACGAGGAGGGGGGTGGAGAGGGAGTCTGTGGCTATGTAGAGGCCAAGTGAAGTTCATCCTGTTTCTGCTAGATTTTCTAGTCAGGTGAAGCTGGCCAGTGCAATAATAAGACTGTGGGCGAGAGTTGTTGGTCACAGTCATTTTGGGGGGGCTAATCAGGTTACTGGAATAAGCATTAAAGTGGGGATGAGAATTTTTAGCATTGAAGAAGGTTGAGACTTTGTAAGCGGTCACTTCCGTGGGTGCGCGCAGTGGCTACTAGTAAGGCGAGCCCTGCACTTGCTTCACAGGCTGAAAAGGCTAAGAGGAGTATAGGGGCGGCTGAAAAGTTGGTAGAGTCTAGTTGTAGGTTCCAGATTGATAGGGCAATGAATAGGGAGAGTATTATGGCTTCTAGGCATAAGAGGGCTGAGAGGAGATGTGTGCGATGAAATGCTAGGCCTGTTAGGCCTAGCATGAAGGCTGATGAGAAAGCAAAGTGGGTGGGGGTCATTAGGTAATTGCGGACTTTAACTGCAAGCTCCTGGGTCGAAACCAGGTATTTTTCTTAGACTAATTAACTATTCAGCTCACTCTAGGCCCCCCTGAAGTCACTCGTAAATGAGGCCTAATGTCAGTAGTACCAGGATGGTGGAGGCTCAGAGGAATGTTGTTAGTGGCGTGGGTAGCTGGTCGCCTCAGGGGAGGGGTAGGAGAAGTGCAATTTCCAGGTCAAACAGCAGGAAGAGGATAGCGACTAGAAAAAAGCGGAGGGAGAACGGTAGTCGGGCTGATCCAAGGGGGTCGAATCCGCACTCGTAGGGGGAGAGCTTTTCGTGATTAGGGAGCATTTGGGGGAGCCAGAAAGATACAGCTGCTAATAAAAGGGCGAGGAGGGTGGCAATTGTTAGTGTTGTTGCGATTAGTCCCATGTGTATCTTTTCTTGGGGTTTAACCAAGATGCTCTGATTGGAAGTCAGAGGTATTAATTATACTAAAAAGATTAAGACCCTCATCAGTAGATGGAGACGTAAAGGAATAGTCAGACGACGTCTACGAAGTGTCAGTATCAGGCAGCTGCTTCAAATCCGAAGTGGTGGTCTGACGTGAAGTGGTAGAGGATCTGGCGAATTAAACACACGGCTAGAAATGTGGAGCCGATAATTACATGGAGGCCATGGAATCCTGTGGCCACAAAGAATGTAGAGCCGTACACCCCGTCTGCAATTGTGAAGGGGGCCTCGTAGTATTCTACTGCTTGAAGGAAGGTGAAGTAGAAGCCTAGGAGAATTGTCAGGACGAGGGCGTGAATTGTCTCTTTTCGTTTACCCTCCATAATGCTATGGTGGGCTCAGGTAACTGTAACGCCGGAGGCAAGGAGGACGGCAGTGTTAAGCAGGGGGACTTCAAATGGGTCTAGGGTGGTAATTCCTGCGGGCGGTCAGAAGCCTCCTAGCTCAGGGGTGGGGGCGAGGCTGGAGTGGTAGAAGGCCCAGAAAAACCCAAGGAAGAAGAAGACTTCAGAGGTAATAAACAGGATTATTCCGAATCGCAGGCCTTTTTGTACGGGCGGCGTGTGGTGGCCTTGAAAGGTTCCTTCTCGGATAATATCTCGTCATCACTGGTACATGGTAAGGAGAAGAAGGGTTGTTCCGACGAATATTAGGATTGTGGAGTTAAAGTGGAATCAGATGGCAAGCCCTGATGTTATTAGCAGGGCGGCAGCTGCGCCTGTTAGTGGCCAGGGGCTGGGGTCGACTATATGATATGCGTGTGCTTGGTGTGCCATTAGACGTTCTCTTGTAAATATAGGCTTAGAAGTAGAACAAACACATAGGCTTGGATTATAGCTACGGCTACTTCTAATAGTGTTAGCAGGAGGAGGAGGATCATAGAGAGGGCGGCCACGGGAGGGAGCATTGACAGGATGGCCAATGTGCCTGCTGAGATTAAGTGAATTAAAAGGTGGCCTGCTGTTAGGTTGGCTGTAAGTCGGACCCCTAGTGCGAGGGGGCGGATCATTAAGCTGATAGTTTCGATAACAATAAGGATAGGGATCAGGAGGACGGGGGTTCCTTCTGGGAGGAGGTGACCCAAAGACTGGGTGGGCTGGTTACGCATGCCAATAATCACTGTCGCTAGTCAGAGGGGGAAGGCAATACCCATATTAATAGACAGCTGTGTGGTAGGGGTAAAAGTGTAGGGGGCAAGGCCTAATATATTTAAAGAAATTAGAAATAGTATTAGGGAAGTCAGTATTGCGGCTCATTTGTGTCCGGGGATGTTTAAGGGTAAGAAAAGCTCGTAGATAAATCGGTTTATACCCCAGTTTTGGAGGGCATGGAGTCGACTTGCCCGTCATTGAGGGACGGGGTTAGGAAAAATAAGTCAGGGCAGGATTATTGCCAGGACTAGTAGGGGGATACGTAGGAATGTGGGGGATATGAATTGATCGAATAGGCTTAGTGTCATAGTCAGGTTCAAATCCGTTGTTTGGGTTTTTCAGTGCTTAGAGGGGTTGGTGACTTCGAGAAGATGTGGGTAATAATTTTAGGGGAAACAATAACCAGGAAGACTAACCAGGTGAGGGCGAGGCTTGCAAATCATGGGGCACGGTTGAGCTGCGGCATGTCGCTAAGGGTGGGCGGAGGCCACCATATTTTAGCTTAAAAGGCTAACGCTATAGTCCAGAATTTAGCTTCTTATCGACTCGCTTAACATGGTTATTGTCCAGTCTTCAAAGTTCTCTAGGGGGGTCGCTTCAACCACAATTGGTATGAAGCTGTGGTTAGCCCCGCAGATCTCAGAACACTGCCCGTAAAAGATGCCGAGTCGGGATGCGATAAAAGTTGCTTGGTTAAGACGGCCAGGTACTGCGTCCATTTTTACCCCCAGGGAGGGTACTGCCCAAGAATGCAGGACGTCTTCAGCTGAGATTAGCATTCGAATGGGGGACTCAGCTGGGACCACCATTCGAAAGTCTGTGTCAAGGAGTCGAAAGTGACCGGGGAGAAGGTCTTCGGTGTGGACTATGTAGGAGTCGAATTCCAGACCTTCGTAGTCTGTGTATTCATAAGTTCAGTATCATTGATGTCCTAGGGCTTTAATTGTAAGATGTGGGTCGTTAACTTCATCTATAAGATAAAGAATACGGAGAGAGGGGAGGGCGATAAGGATCAAGATGATGGCTGGAAGAACGGTTCAGATAATTTCTACTTCCTGGGAGTCCAGAATATACTTGTCAGTTTGGGTGGTGCAGATTATTATTAAAATAATGTACAACACTGCTGTACTAATTAGGAAAATAATCATAAGGGCGTGGTCATGGAAGTGCAGGAGTTCCTCTATGACCGGAGAGGCCGCATCTTGAAAACCTAGTTGTGCGGGATAAGCCAGGGCTAAAGTAAGATACGCGGGGGTTCAACCTGCAATATCTCCTTGACAAGGAGATGTAATGTCTAATTTTACTAGTGTCTTCTAAAGAAAGTGGCAGAGCGGTTATGCGGTTGGCTTGAAACCAGCGTATGGGGGTTCAACTCCTCCCTTTCTCGTCAGCCTGATTGGACTAAGACAAAGGCGGGCTCTTCGAATGTGTGGTAAGGGGGAGGGCAGCCGTGAAGTCATTCTACGTTGGTTGCAGTAAGTTCTGCTGCTAGGACCTCACGTTTGGCGGCGAATGCTTCTCAAATAATGAATAGGGACATAATCACGGCTACAAGGGAGATTAAAGAGCCGATAGAGGAGGTTGTATTTCATAGGGCATAGGCGTCTGGGTAGTCTGAATATCGCCGGGGCATCCCGGCTAGTCCGAGGAAGTGCTGGGGGAAAAATGTTACATTAACGCCAACGAATATGACTGCGAAGTGAATCTTGGTTCATGTGTTATGAAGGGTGTAGCCCGTAAATAGCGGGAATCAGTGTACAAAGGCGCCTATGATGGCAAATACAGCACCCATGGACAGAACGTAGTGGAAGTGAGCTACAACGTAGTATGTGTCATGGAGGACAATGTCTAGTGATGAGTTGGCTAGGATGATGCCTGTTAGGCCTCCAACTGTGAAGAGGAAAATAAACCCAAGGGCCCATAGAAGGGGGGTGTCTCATTTGAGGGCCCCGCCATGAAGGGTTGCGAGTCAGCTAAAGACTTTTACGCCAGTGGGGATCGCGATAATTATTGTTGCAGATGTAAAGTAGGCCCGTGTGTCTACGTCTATTCCGACTGTAAACATGTGGTGGGCCCACACAATGAAGCCCAGGAGCCCGATGGCCATCATGGCTCAGACCATGCCTATGTATCCGAAGGGTTCTTTTTTTCCGGAGTAATAAGCTACAATGTGGGAGACCATACCAAACCCGGGGAGAATAAGAATATAGACTTCAGGGTGGCCAAAGAATCAGAATAGGTGTTGGTAGAGGATTGGATCCCCCCCGCCTGCTGGGTCAAAGAAGGTTGTATTTAGGTTGCGGTCGGTGAGGAGTATTGTAATCCCGGCTGCCAGGACCGGTAGAGACAGGAGAAGGAGCACGGCTGTGATCAAAACTGCTCAAACAAATAGGGGGGTTTGGTATTGTGTGATTGCTGCAGGTTTCATATTAATAATTGTTGTGATAAAGTTGATGGCCCCTAGGATTGAGGAAATACCTGCTAAATGAAGGGAGAAAATAGTTAGGTCGACGGACGCACCTGCGTGGGCGAGGTTGCCGGCCAGGGGGGGGTATACGGTTCATCCGGTTCCTGCACCAGCTTCAACCCCTGAAGAGGCTAGTAGGAGAAGGAAGGAGGGGGGAAGGAGTCAAAAGCTTATGTTGTTTATTCGGGGGAAGGCCATATCGGGGGCCCCAATCATCAGGGGAATCAGTCAGTTTCCGAACCCCCCGATCATGAGGGGCATTACTATAAAAAAAATCATCACGAAAGCATGCGCCGTGACGATAACGTTATAGATCTGGTCGTCCCCGAGAAGGGACCCTGGCTGGCTGAGTTCGGCTCGGATGAGGAGGCTTAGGGCTGTGCCTACTATTCCGGCCCACGCACCAAATACTAGATAGAGGGTGCCGATGTCTTTATGGTTAGTTGAGAAGAATCAACGGGTGATTGCCACAGGTAGGGTGGCTGAGCAAGCGGTGGATTGTAATCCCACACACAGAGGTTTGAGCCCTCTTCTTACCAAGCCCCGAGGTGTTCGTCATGTAGGATTGCAAATCTTAAGGAGCAGACTAGAGATCTGCCGGGGCTTTCCCGCTTTTGTAGAAGGCGGGGAGGATAGACGAATGCTCGCTGGTTTGGGCGCTTAGCTGTTAACTAAGAGTTTGTAGGATCGAGGCCTGCTTGTCTAGGAAGGCTTTAGCTTAATTAAAGTGTCTGTTTTGCATACAGGAGCTGTGGGTTAATGTCCCGTAAGTCTTATCAGGGGCTGAGAGGTTTGAACTCCCGCATAGGGCTTTGAAGGCCCTTGGACTTGGGGCATTATCCTAAGCCCCTTAGAGTATTAGAATTGTTGTTGCGGCGGGGGAGAGGGGGAGGAGGGAGAGGGTGGCTACAAGGGAGATAGCTAGGGGGAGGGAGAGTTGAGGGGAGAGAAGGCGTCAGGGGGTGGTCCCTGTTAAGTTGTTTGGGGATATTGTCAGGGTTATTGCGTAGGAGAGGCGGAGGTAAAAGTAGAGGCTAAGAAGGGCGGAGAGGGCAGCAATGGTTGCTAGGGGGGCGAGATCTTGTTTGGATAGTTCTTGTAGGATGAGTCATTTTGGCATGAAGCCTGTGAGTGGGGGGAGTCCACCCAGGGACAAAAGGACAAGGGGTGTGAGGGATGTGAGGGCGGGGGTTTTTGTCCAGGAGGTGGCCAGGGCGTTGATGTTTGTTGTTTTGTTAAGTTTAAAAACAAGGAAGGTTGAGAAGGTTATGACTAGGTAGGTAAGAAGGGTTAGGAGGGAGAGCTGCGGGGAGAACTGTAATACAAGCATTATCCAGCCTAGGTGGGCAATTGATGAGTAGGCTAGGACTTTTCGTAGCTGGGTTTGGTTTAGACCACCCCATCCGCCGACTAACGTAGAGGCAAGCCCTAGGGTAATTAATATGGTGGGGTTGGTTGGGTGTACTTGTAGGAGAAGAGCGAATGGGGCCAGCTTTTGTCAGGTGGATAAGATTAACCCTGTGGTAAGGTCTAGGCCTTGAAGGACTTCGGGCAGTCAGGCATGGACGGGGGCTAAGCCAATTTTTAGGGCCAGGGCCAGGGTGATTATAGTGGTGGGCAGGGGGTGTGTTATTTGGTCAAGGTTTCATTGTCCGGTGAGTCAGGCGTTAGTTGTGCTAGCAAAGAGTAGTATGGCAGCTGCGGTTGCTTGGGTGAGGAAGTATTTTGTGGTTGCTTCAACTGCTCGGGGGTGGTGGTTTTGTGCTATAAGGGGGAGGATAGCAAGGGTGTTGATTTCTAGGCCTATCCATGCAAGGAGTCAGTGGGAGCTTGCAAATGTGATTGTGGTTCCGAGGCCCAGGGTGAACAGGAGGGTGGCTAAGATGTAGGGGCTCATTAGTAAAAGAGGGTTATTATCCAACATTTTTGGGGTATGGGCCCAAGAGCTTTATTAGCTGATTTTACTAGAAAGTGGTGTAGTGGAAGCACAGAGGGTTTTGAGCTCTTTAGGGGGGGTTCAAGTCCCCCTTTTCTAAGGAGCTGGGGGGACTTGAACCCCCATGAATCACTCTATCAAAGTGGCCCTTAGGCTTCAGGCACGGCTCCTGTATTATAGTTGGGGGGGTAGGCCTGCGAATGCAATGGGGAGCGCGAGGTGCCAGATTACCAGGGCTAGTGTGAGGGGGAGGAAGTTCTTTCAGATAAGATGCATGAGCTGGTCGTATCGAAATCGTGGGTAAGAGGCCCGGACCCAGAGGAAAGCCACTGAGAGAAGGGTGGCTTTAATTATGAGGTTGGTGGTAGTTAACTCTGGTATGGTTGGGATGTGGGAGGCGCCGAGGAAGAGGGCGGCAGAGAGGGTGTTTATTAGAAGAATATTGGCGTATTCTGCTAGGAAGAATAGGGCGAAGGGTCCGCCTGCGTATTCAACGTTGAAGCCAGAGACTAGTTCAGACTCCCCTTCAGTAAGATCGAAGGGGGCACGGTTTGTTTCTGCCAGGGTGGAAATGTACCATATTGCGGCTAGGGGTCAGGCAGGGATAATTAGTCAGATGGTCTCTTGGGCAATGTTGAAGGTTTGAAGGGTGAAGCCGCCTGTGAAGATGATGGCGTTTAAAAGGATTAGTCCTAGGCTGACTTCATAGGAAATGGTTTGGGCCACGGCCCGGAGGGCCCCGATGAGGGCGTATTTTGAATTAGACGCTCATCCTGAGCCAAGGATGGAGTAGACTGCTAGGCTTGAGAGGGCAAGGATAAATAGAATGCCTAAGTTTAGGTCAATGAGGGGGTGTGGGAGGGGTATGGGGGCTCACAGGGTCAGGGCCAGGGTAAGTGCAAGTATCGGGGCTAGGAGGAATAAGATGGGGGAGGAGGTTGAGGGCTGTACTGGCTCTTTAATGAATAATTTTATTCCATCTGCAATTGGCTGTAGAAGTCCGTAGGGGCCAACAATATTTGGACCTTTTCGTAGTTGCATGTAGCCTAATACCTTTCGTTCAATTAGAGTGAGGAAAGCTACGGCAAGCAGAACGGGTACAATGAGGGCAAAGGGATTAAGGATGTGTGTTATAAGGGTGGCAAGCATAGCTGGGGAGAGGACTTGAACCTCTGTTAAAAGAGCTTAGGTCTTTTGCGATTACCGGGCTCTGCCACCCCAGCTTTATGCCATTATTTTTGGCTTGGAAAGGGTTTGCCCTTTTGCCTTTTTTAGTTGTGTTCATTAGAGGGGGGTGAGGTGTGTTGGGAGCATGGGCCTCTTCTTCTCGGTCCTCTCGTACTAGAAAAGAACATGTCATAGATAGAAACTGACCTGGATTACTCCGGTCTGAACTCAGATCACGTAGGACTTTAATCGTTGAACAAACGAACCCTCAATAGCGGTTGCACCATTAGGATGTCCTGATCCAACATCGAGGTCGTAAACCCCCTTGTTGATGCGGCCTCTAAAAAGGGGATTGCGCTGTTATCCCTAGGGTAACTCGGTCCGTTGATCGGCGTTGCCGGATCTTGTTGGTCAGAAGTTCTGTTTATTAGAGCTGTGGCTCTTGGTTGTAGTAGGAATATATTAGTTCTCCCATTCCACGCGGGGGTTTTTTATTTCCCCGTGGTCGCCCCAACCAAAGACATAGGGGCATTGGTCATTAAGTTTTAGTCCTTTGTCGGGGGGGGCTTGACATGATATGCCTTGGTGTCTAAAGCTCCATAGGGTCTTCTCGTCTTATGGTTTTATCCCCGCTTCTGCACGGGGAGATCAATTTCATTGACTGGAAAAAGGAGACAGTTAAGCCCTCGTTGTGCCATTCATACAGGTCTAAAATTAAAGGACAAGTGATTGCGCTACCTTCGCACGGTTAAAATACCGCGGCCGTTGAACATGTAGTCACTGGGCAGACGGGACCTCTTATACTTGGTGTTTGCAAGAGGCGATGTTTTTGGTAAACAGGCGAGGCTTAAGGAATGTTTGCCGAGTTCCTTCTTTTTCTTTTAGTCTTTCCTTGTGGGCACACCAGTGTAGGGTTAACGGTTGTCTTTAGGGGTACTTCTTGGTAGTTATTTTTTGCTTATTGCCCTCTTTGTTTGGGGCCGGTTAAATTTCAGTGGGGGTTCGTCCTGATTTACATGTGTGCAAGGAGAGAGGCGTGGCTCTCTTATTACTCATGTTAGCAGGTGCACTCTCATGTTCGCATGAGATGGCCTGATGGTGTTAGGGGGGTGAGGTTTTGGCTATCCAAATTTAAGGGTGTGGTAAAGGCCTTGGCTTTAACGCGTTAGTTATGGGGTGGCTGCTTTTAAGCCCACGCTGGTTCGGCCCTTAATTATTTTGATCTTTACCCTCCTGGGAAAGTTGTATCTTGTCTCAAAGGGGCTGTACCCCCTTTGATTAACTCTTCAGATTTCTTCGGGCACCGGTGGTGGGGGGGGGGGAACACCGTGGTGGAGAGAGAAGTCTGGAGGCTGAACTCCTATCCAATTCTCAGGCAACCAGCTATAACTAAGTTCGTTAGGTCTGTCACCCCTACTTGAAGCTCTTCCCACTCTTTTGCCACAGAGACGGGTTTGCCCTATGAATAGGCTGGCTTGAAGTAGCTCACGTAGTTTCGGGGGCCCAAACTAAAGAGCTCTTTGCTTGGGTAATACTAGCTAAGTCATGATGCAAAAGGTACGAGGGGAAATCTCTGCTTTTCCAGGCTTAAACACTGGGTTGTTTCATTTCTTTTTCAGCGTTCCCTTGCGGTACTTTTTCTATTGCTCCGAAAGTTCCTTTTCTGTCACCCGTACTAGGGGGGTAAAATGATTTGTTTCTGGGGGGGCGCGTGTGCTTAGGGTTTATAAATGTTTGGTTGTTGGTTTTGTTTGGGTGGGCTAGTTGGTTGGCGTCAGGGAAATTCGATTTGCACGAATGACTTTTCAGTGTAAGGGAAATGCTATTCTATCTTAGCTATGCCCTGATTTTTACCAAGTGCACCTTCAGGTACACTTACCATGTTACGACTTGCCTCTCCTCTACGGTCAAGTAGGTTTTAGATAAATGTTTTTTGGGTGTTAGGAGAGAGTGACGGGCGGTGTGTGCGCTCTTCAGAGCCCGTTTCAGTGGAACACTCTATTTTCCACTTACTGCTAAATCCTCCTTCAGTACGCATGTTTTCAATGCATCATTCGTATGCGCTATATTAGCGAATGTAGCCCATTTCTTCCCCCCTCATATGCTACACCTCGACCTGACGTGCTGGGCAGTGCCAATTTTGATTACTTTTAGGCCCTCACAGGGTAAACTGACGACGGCGGTATATAGACGGGATAGGCAAGAGAGGGTGAGGTTAAACGGGGATTATCGGTTACAGAACAGGCTCCTCTAGAGGGATCTAATGAACCGCCAAGTCCTTTGGATTTTAAGCTAGTGCTCGTAGTGTCCAGGCGGATAGGGGGTGTGTTATTCTATCAATGTTTACGGCTAAGCATAGTGGGGTATCAAATCCCAGTTTGTGCCTTAGCTTTCGTGGGGTCAGGAGATATTAAAGCCACTTTCGTGGTGGAGCTTCATGCCTTTATACGCGTATTACGGCCCTAAGGGCGTTCGACTTTAGTTTTGGTATACCCTAACCACGCTTTACGCCGGGGTCTGTCAACTTGGGCCTTTCGTATCACCGCGGTGGCTGGCACGAATTTTACCGGCCCTCTTAACTATATAACTAAGTCGAGTTTTCACTCATGGCTGTAAGGTTTATCACTGCTGAGTTCCCTTGGGGGTGTGGCTTAGCAAGGCGTCGTGGGCTAGGGTTGGGTGAGCCTGATGCCAGCTCCTTGTCTTAGGGCGGAAGACGGGGGGGCATTCTCACGGGGGTGCGGATACTTGCATGTGTAATTCTAGCTAGAGCTAACAGTAAAGTCAGGACCAAGCCTTTGTGCTTGCGGGGTGTTCTAGGGCCCATCTTACCATCTTCAGCGGTATGCTTTAGTTTAAGCTACGCGAGC